AATGAATTGCCTGATAAAAGGATTACCTTGATAGGGTAAATCATGTAATTAATATTACATTCATTATATTTAATAGAATTAAACTATTTCTAAAAGTATCAAAAACTTTTGTGCATCATACACCAAAATATAAAAAGATAAGCTAATCAAGCTACTGGGCTCATACCCCATTTATAAAGGTTATAATCCTTTTCTTTTTAATTTTTAATAATTCGTCAAAAATTGTATTCTTAATAATTTTAATAATAGGAACACTAATTTCTATTTCAGCTAATTCTTGACTAGGAGCTTGAATAGGTTTAGAAATTAACTTATTATCTTTTATTCCCCTAATAAGAGATAATAAGTTAATATCAACAGAAGCCTCATTAAAGTACTTCCTAACACAAGCATTAGCTTCTTCAGTGTTCTTATTTGCTACAATTTTATTTTTATTAAATTCAAATTCAATTAATTCTAATTTTTTAATAGAAATAATGATTTTTTCAGCTCTTTTACTAAAAAGAGGTTCTGCTCCATTCCATTTTTGATTCCCTAATGTAATAGAAGGACTATCTTGATTAAATGCATTAATTTTAATAACATGACAAAAAATTGCCCCTTTAATATTAATTTCTTACATTATTTTTAAACCCCTAATCATTACTAGAATTATTTTATCAAGTTTAATTGGTGCATTAGGTGGATTAAATCAAACTTCTCTACGAAAATTAATGGCCTATTCTTCAATTAATCACTTAGGATGAATATTAGCTGCAATATATGATAGAAACCTAATGTGAATAACTTATTTTATATTTTATTCATTTTTAACATTTACAATAATTTTTATATTTAATATATTCAAAACATCTCATGTAAATCAATTATTTACATTATCTTTTCATTCAAAAACAATAAAATTTTTTTTATTTTTTAATTTATTATCATTAGGAGGACTACCTCCATTTTTAGGATTCTTACCTAAATGATTAGTAATTCAATCTTTAACGATAAACAATCAATTATTTTTATTGACTTTTATAGTTCTAATAACTTTAATTACTTTATACTTTTATATGCGATTATCTTACAGAGCATTTATACTTAACTATCATGAAAATAACTGAATAATTAATTCATTATATAATTCAAATTATTTAATTACTTTCATAACATATTCATTTTTTTCTTCTATAGGATTGTTTCTAATATTTTCTTTATATTTCTTGCTTTAAGGCTTTAAGTTAAATAAACTAATAGCCTTCAAAGCTATAAATATAAGAATAATCTTTTAAGCCTTAGTAAATTCTTACTCCTTTAGAATTGCAGTCTAATGTCATTATTGACTATAAAGCCAATTATTTATGATTAAAGAGAATAACTCTCATAAATAGATTTACAGTCTATTGCCTAAATTTCAGCCATTTAATCGCAACAATGGTTATTCTCTACTAATCATAAAGATATTGGAACATTATATTTTATCTTCGGAGCTTGAGCAGGAATAGTAGGTACTTCGTTAAGAATCCTTATTCGAGCAGAATTAGGTCACCCTGGTGCATTAATTGGAGATGACCAAATTTATAACGTAATCGTTACAGCTCATGCTTTTATTATAATTTTCTTTATAGTAATACCAATTATAATTGGAGGATTCGGAAATTGATTAGTGCCAATTATATTAGGAGCCCCAGATATAGCTTTTCCTCGAATAAATAATATAAGTTTTTGACTTTTACCTCCAGCATTAACATTACTTCTAGTAAGCAGTATAGTAGAAAACGGAGCTGGAACAGGCTGAACTGTTTACCCTCCATTATCATCTAATATTGCTCACGGAGGAGCTTCTGTTGATTTAGCTATTTTTTCTCTTCATTTAGCCGGAATTTCTTCAATTTTAGGGGCAGTAAATTTTATTACTACAGTTATTAATATACGATCTACAGGAATTACTTTTGATCGAATACCCCTATTTGTATGATCAGTAGTAATTACAGCTTTACTTTTATTACTTTCTTTGCCTGTACTTGCTGGAGCAATTACTATACTATTAACTGACCGAAATATTAATACTTCATTTTTTGACCCTGCCGGAGGAGGAGATCCCATTTTATATCAACATCTATTTTGATTTTTTGGACACCCTGAAGTTTACATTTTAATTTTACCAGGATTTGGAATAATCTCTCATATCATTAGTCAAGAATCAGGTAAAAAGGAAACATTCGGATCACTAGGTATAATTTATGCTATATTAGCAATTGGATTATTAGGATTTATTGTGTGAGCTCACCATATATTTACAGTAGGAATAGATGTAGATACACGAGCTTATTTTACATCAGCAACAATAATTATTGCTGTTCCAACTGGAATCAAAATTTTTAGTTGACTTGCCACTCTTTATGGAACTCAATTAAATTATTCTCCAGCTACCTTATGAGCTTTAGGATTTGTATTTTTATTCACAGTAGGAGGATTAACTGGAGTTGTTTTAGCTAATTCATCTATTGATATCATTTTACATGATACATATTACGTAGTAGCTCACTTTCATTATGTACTTTCTATAGGAGCTGTATTTGCTATTATAGCAGGATTTGTTCATTGATACCCATTATTTACTGGATTAACATTAAATACAAAGATACTAAAAAGTCAATTCACTATCATATTTATAGGAGTAAATTTAACATTCTTCCCTCAACATTTCCTAGGACTTGCAGGAATACCTCGACGATATTCTGATTATCCAGATGCTTATACAGCTTGAAATGTAATTTCAACAATTGGATCAACAATTTCTTTACTAGGAATTTTATTTTTCTTTTTTATTATTTGAGAAAGATTAGCATCCCAACGACAAGTATTATTCACGATTCAATTAAATTCATCTATTGAATGACTTCAAAATACTCCACCAGCTGAACATAGTTATTCTGAATTACCTTTATTAACTAACTTCTAATATGGCAGATTAGTGCAATGGATTTAAGCTTCATATATAAAGTATTTTACTTTTATTAGAATTCACCAATGTCAACATGAGCAAATTTAGGTTTACAAGATAGTTCTTCCCCATTAATAGAACAATTAATTTTTTTTCATGATCATACTTTATTAATTTTAGTAATAATTACCGTTTTAGTAGGTTACTTAATAATCATATTATTATTTAATAAATATGTAAATCGATACCTTTTACATGGTCAAACTATTGAAATTATTTGAACTATTTTACCAGCAATTATTCTTTTATTTATTGCTTTTCCATCATTACGCCTTTTATACTTATTAGATGAAATTAATGAACCATCAATCACATTAAAAACAATTGGTCATCAATGATACTGAAGCTATGAATATTCAGACTTTAATAATATTGAATTTGATTCTTACATAATTCCCTCTAATGAACTATCTTTAGATAGATTCCGTTTATTAGACGTAGATAATCGAGTAGTATTACCAATAAATTCACAAATTCGAATTTTAGTAACAGCTGCAGATGTTATTCATTCATGAACAATTCCTGCTTTAGGGGTAAAAGTTGACGGAACTCCTGGTCGATTAAATCAAACCAACTTTTTAATTAACCGACCAGGATTATTTTATGGTCAATGTTCAGAAATTTGTGGAGCTAACCACAGATTTATACCAATTGTAATTGAAAGAATTCCTGTAAATTATTTTATCAAATGAATTTCAAATAATATAAACTCTTCATTAGATGACTGAAAGCAAGTACTGGTCTCTTAAACCATTTTATAGTAAATTAGCACTTACTTCTAATGAAAAAATTAGTTAAATAAATAACATTAGTTTGTCAAACTAAAATTATCAATTTATTGATATTTTTTAATCCCTCAGATAGCACCAATTGGTTGATTAAGTTTATTTATTATTTTCTCTATTGCATTCGTAATTTTTAATATAATAAATTATTACTCTTTTATTCCTTCAATACCTAAATCTAGTCTTTCGATTAAAACACAATCTATAAATTCATTAAATTGAAAATGATAACAAATTTATTCTCAGTATTTGACCCTTCTTCAAGCATCTTTAATTTATCATTAAATTGATTAAGAACTTTATTAGGAATTTTAATAATTCCATCTGCTTATTGACTTATACCTTCACGATATCATATTTTCTGAAACAGTATTTTATTAACTCTTCATAAAGAGTTTAAAACTTTATTAGGACCTATAGGAGCTAATGGTTCAACTTTCTTATTCGTTTCTCTATTTTCAATAATTTTATTTAATAATTTCATAGGTTTATTTCCATATATTTTCACAAGTACTAGTCATTTAACTTTAACATTAACACTAGCTTTACCTTTATGACTAAGTTTTATACTATTTGGATGAATTAATAATACACAACATATATTCGCCCATTTAGTACCCCAAGGAACCCCTGCTGTATTAATACCATTTATAGTGTGTATTGAAACAATTAGTAATATTATCCGACCAGGAACTTTAGCTGTACGATTAACTGCTAATATAATTGCGGGACACTTACTTCTTACTCTTTTAGGAAATACTGGACCTTCAATATCTACTATTCTCCTAAGAGTTCTTATTATTACTCAAATTGCCTTGTTAGTTTTAGAATCTGCAGTAGCTATAATTCAATCTTATGTATTTGCAGTTCTTTCTACCCTTTATTCTAGAGAAGTAAACTAATGTCAACTCACTCAAACCACCCATTCCATTTAGTAGATTATAGACCATGACCCCTAACTGCTTCAATCGGAGCAATAACAACTGTAGCTGGAATAGTAAAATGATTCCATCAATATAATATATCTTTATTCCTTTTAGGAAACATTATTACAATTTTAACTGTTTATCAATGATGACGAGATGTATCTCGTGAAGGAACCTTTCAAGGTCTTCATACTGAAGCAGTGACAACAGGATTACGATGAGGAATAATTTTATTTATTTTATCAGAAGTTTTATTTTTTGTATCTTTTTTCTGAGCTTTTTTTCATAGAAGATTATCTCCTTCTATTGAATTAGGAGCTATTTGACCTCCAATAGGAGTTACACCATTTAATCCATTTCAAATTCCATTATTAAATACTGTAATTTTATTAACTTCAGGAATTACAGTAACTTGAGCTCATCATAGATTAATAGAAGGAAATCATTCTCAAGCTGCACAAAGTTTATTTTTTACAGTAACATTAGGTATTTATTTTACAATTCTTCAAGCCTATGAATATATTGAAGCACCTTTTACTATTGCTGACTCAGTTTATGGTTCTACATTTTTTATAGCAACAGGATTCCATGGAATTCATGTACTAATCGGAACTACATTCTTATTAATTTGTTTAATCCGACATTTAAGTAATCATTTTTCAAAAAATCACCATTTCGGATTTGAAGCTGCTGCTTGATACTGACACTTTGTTGATATTGTATGATTATTTCTTTATGTATCAATTTATTGATGAGGAGGTTAATTAATTATCTATATAGTATAAAAAGTATATTTGACTTCCAATCATATGGTCTATTATTAATAGTATAGATAATTTTTTCAATTTTAACAATAAGTTTAATTATTATAACAATCTCTATAGTAGTAATATTATTAGCCTCTATCTTATCAAAAAAAACATTAGTTGACCGAGAAAAATCATCTCCATTTGAATGTGGATTTGATCCTAAATCTTCATCTCGATTACCATTCTCTCTACGCTTCTTTTTAATTACAATTATTTTTCTTATTTTTGATGTAGAAATTGCACTAATTTTACCAATTATTTACATTATTAAATTCTCAAATTTATTTATATGAACAACTACATCAATTATTTTCATTTTAATTTTACTTATTGGACTATACCATGAATGAAATCAAGGAATATTAAATTGATCCAACTAATAGGGTTGTAGTTAACTATAACATTTGATTTGCATTCAAAAAGTATTGATTGTTCAATCTACCTTGAATATGAAGCGATTAATTGCAATTAGTTTCGACCTAATCTTAGGTATAATTTACCCTTATTCTTTAATTGAAGCCAAAAAGCGGCTTATCACTGTTAATGATAAAATTGAGATTTAAACTCCAATTAAAGAAGTATGATGTTCAAGAAAAAGCTGCTAACTTTTATCTTTTAATGGTTAAATTCCATTTATACTTCTTCAATTTATATAGTTTAATAAAAACATTACATTTTCATTGTAAAATTAAAAAATTTTTTTTTATAAATTACTAAAAAAAATTCACTATACTTATTCAAAGATAAATTTATCTCCCTAACATCTTCAGTGTCATACTCTAAATATAAGCTATTTGAATAAAAACAAATTATATAAATATACATAACTACAATTCAAAGAATAAAACTTAATAAATAAACCTTTAAATTATTATTTTGCAATACCTGATTTAACTGAGAATTTTTAACTAAATTATAATATAATTGCTGACCTCCAAAATATTCAGATCAACCTTGATCAAAAGATTTAACAGCTAATTTACCAATAATTAATGAATAATTTATAATTCCATAAGTAGAAATATAAGGTATAAATCATATTGACCCTAAAAAATAAGAACTATTATAATTATTTAAAGCCTTATTAAAAAAAAAAAAAGATACATTAGAGATTAAATAACCTATAATCCCTCCTACAATACATACAAATAAAGTCAATAACTTCAAATAAATAGGTAAAATAATTACTAAAGGACTTGGAAAAATTAATCATCTTAACATTCTACCTCCAAAAATTCTTAAAATTAATAAACCTATTATACTTTTTAATATAATTCAACCTTCATCATTTAATATATTTAAAGATAAAAAATTAGAATCTCCAGTTATAGTATAATAAACTAAACGAAATGAATAACAAACTGTTAATCCAGTTGAAAAAAAATATAAAAAGAAAGAAAAAAAATTAATGTAAGATAAAGAAACTATTTCTAAAATTAAATCCTTTGAATAAAATCCAGCCAAAAAAGGTATACCACATAAAGCTAAATTAGCAACATTAAAACAAGAAGAAGTTAATGGTATTATTAATCTCAAACTTCCTATTAAACGAATATCTTGACAATTATTTATATTATGAATAATAGCTCCTGCACATATAAACAATAAAGCCTTAAATAAAGCATGAGTTAATAAATGAAAAAAAGCTAATTTATAATACCCTATTGATAAAATACTTATTATTAAACCCAACTGACTTAAAGTTGATAGAGCAATAATTTTCTTTAAATCAAATTCATAATTAGCCCCTAAACCTGCTATAAATATCGTTAATCCAGAAATTAATAATAATAAATTTCCTATTCAAGATCTTCTTAAAACAATATTAAATCGAATTAATAAATAAACTCCTGCTGTTACTAAAGTTGAAGAATGAACTAAAGCAGAAACAGGTGTTGGAGCAGCCATAGCAGCAGGTAATCAAGAAGAAAAAGGAATTTGAGCACTTTTAGTTATTGCTGCTAATATAACTAATCTACCAATAATTAATATTTCTAAATCACTTTTCATAACTTCTAAATAAAAAACATAATTTCAACTTCCATAATTTAATATTCAAGCAATAGCTAATAATAACGCAACATCCCCAATTCGATTAGATAAAGCTGTTAATATCCCAGCATTATAAGATTTTACATTTTGAAAATAAATTACTAAACAATAAGAAACAAGTCCTAATCCATCTCACCCTAATAAAATTCTAATTAAATTTGGACTAATAATTAATAATATTATAGAACTAACAAATATTAATACTAACATAATAAAACGATTAATCTTATAATCACTACTCATGTATTCTTTTCTATAAAAAATGACCAAAGAAGAAATTATTAATACAAATGATATAAAAATTAAACTTATTCAATCAAATAGTAAAGTCATTACAATATTTATTGAATTAAAAGAAACTACTTCCCATTCAATAAAAATTCTATAATCATTTATAATAAAAATAGTACCTAATAAAAAACTAGATAATCTAAAAAAAAACAATCTAATAAATCTAATTGTACAAATTGATAAATATTTCACGATTTAAAGAGAATAACTCTCATCACTGACACCACAAATCAATATTTTTTTTAAACTATTTAAACATAATCATAATATACATATATCCCCCCTCAAAATTAATAAATTTAAAGGAAATCAATGTAAAAATAAAAGCAAAAACTCTCGAATAGAACCCCCACTAAATGAATAAACCCCCGAAAAAATTTTTCCATGTTGTCTATAAGCATATAAATATAAAGTATAAGCAGCTCTAAAAAATGATAATAATGACAATATTAATATTGTAACTCAAGACCAACTAACAATTCTATTAATTAAAGAAATTTCCCCTAATAAATTTAATGTAGGAGGAGCCGCTATATTAGCAGAACTTAATAAAAATCATCACAAAGCTATAGAAGGTATAAAATTTAATAATCCCTTATTAATTAATAATCTACGACTACCTAACCGTTCATAAGAAATATTTGCTAAACAAAATAATCCAGAAGAACATAATCCATGAGCAATTATTAAAGTATAAGAACCACAAATTCCAGAATAAGTTATTGTTATTAATCCTGCTAAAACAATCCCTATATGAGCAACAGATGAATAAGCAATTAAAGCCTTTAAATCTGTTTGCCGTAAACAAATTAATCTAACTAATACTCCTCCTACTAATCTAATTCTAACTCAAATATAATTAAATTTCAGTCCTATTAATTGTAAAAAAGGTAAAACTCGTAATAAACCATAACCTCCTAATTTTAATATAATTCCAGCTAAAATTATAGAACCAGAAACCGGAGCTTCTACATGAGCCTTAGGAAGTCACAAATGAACTAAAAATATTGGTATTTTAACTAAAAAAGCCATTACTAATGAAAAATACAAAATTTCTATATCAAATATATAATTATTTAATAAATAAAAATTCATAGTACCTGTAATCTTATAAACATAAAAAATTCCTACTAATATAGGTAAAGATACTAATAAAGTATAAAATAATAAATATACACCAGCCTGCAAACGTTCAGGTTGATAACCCCAACCCAAAATAAGAAATAAAGTAGGAATTAATCTTCTTTCAAAAAATAAATAAAACATAAATAAACTTATTCTTCTAAAAGTTAATACTAATAAAATTAATAATAAAATAATATTAACTAAAAATAAATTTACATAATTATTATACTTAAAGACAGATTCTCTAGCCATTAATATTAAAGAAACAATCCATAAACTTAATAAAATTAATCCATAAGAAATCATATCACAACCAAAAAAATAAGAAATAGTTATAAAATAATTTCTATACATATTTATTAAAATAAAAATAAATCTTAATAAAAATAGAAAACTCTGAACCATTCAATAAGTATTATGTATTAAACATAAAGGAAATAAAAATAAAATAAAAATAATAATTTTTAACATTGCAAAATATTAAATCTTTGAAAATAATCATTACCATGAGTACGAATTATTCTAACTAAAATAGAAAGACCTAATGCCCCTTCACACACTCTAAAAGTCAAAAATATTATTCTAAAAAAAAATTCAAAATTAAGTATATTTAAATAAATAAATAATAATAAAAATAATCTTAAAACAATATATTCTAATCTTAATAATATAGATAATAAATGCTTACGATTAGAAACAAAAGTAAACACCCCTATAATAAATAAAATACTAGATAAAATTCAATTTAAAATTATTAACATTAGTTTTAATAGTTTAATAAAAACATTGGTCTTGTAAATCAAAAATAAGAAATATTCTTTTAAAACTTCAAGAGAAAAGAAATTTCCTTATCATTAATCCCCAAAATTAATATTTTAATTAAACTACCTCTTGATATTATACAATGAATTTTAATAACATTACTACTTATTTTTAATTTTATTTTTTTTAACATAAAACATCCTTTAGCCATAGGATTAACTTTATTAATTCAAACAACACTAATTTGTTTAACATCAGGATTAATAACTAAAACATTCTGATTTTCTTACATTTTATTTCTTGTATTCTTAGGAGGAATACTAGTATTATTTATTTACGTTACATCATTAGCTTCTAATGAAATATTTTCATTTTCAATTAAATTAATAATTACAACAATTATTATATTTTTACTAAGTATTTTCATCTTAATATTTATTGACAAAAATATTTTAACACAATATTCCAATATAGAAATTAAATCAATCTTTGATATAAATTCATATATTATAGAAAATTCTATATCTCTTATCAAATTATATAACTATCCAACCAATTTATTAACTATTATACTAATAAATTATTTACTAATTACCCTAATTGCTGTAGTAAAAATTACTAAACTCTTTAAGGGACCCCTACGACCAATATTTAACTAATGAACAAACCTTTACGAGTTAAACACCCCATTCTTAGAATTGCAAATAGAGCTCTAGTAGATCTTCCAGCACCTATTAATATTTCTGCATGATGAAATTTTGGATCCCTTTTATTTCTATGTTTAATAATTCAAATTATTACCGGACTATTCTTAGCTATACACTACACAGCAGATATTAATTTAGCCTTTAATAGAGTTAATCACATTTGCCGAGATGTAAATTATGGTTGATTATTACGAACTATACATGCTAATGGTGCATCATTTTTCTTTATTTGCATTTACTTACATGTAGGACGAGGAATTTATTATGGATCATATTTATTCACTCCCACATGACTTGTAGGAGTAATCATTTTATTTCTAGTAATAGGAACTGCTTTTATAGGATATGTATTACCATGAGGACAAATATCTTTTTGAGGGGCTACTGTAATTACTAACCTCCTCTCAGCCATCCCCTACTTAGGAATTGACTTAGTACAATGAGTATGAGGGGGATTTGCAGTTGATAATGCTACCCTTACACGATTTTTTACATTCCATTTTATTTTACCTTTTATCGTCCTTGCAATAACAATAATTCACATTTTATTTTTACATGAAACAGGATCAAGTAATCCTATAGGATTAAATTCAAATATTGATAAAATTCCATTCCATCCATATTTTACTTTTAAAGACATTGTAGGTTTTATTGTAATAACAATAATTCTAATTCTATTAGTATTAATTAATCCTTACTTACTAGGAGATCCTGATAATTTCATTCCAGCAAATCCTCTAGTTACTCCTATTCATATTCAACCTGAATGATATTTCTTATTTGCATATGCAATTTTACGTTCTATTCCTAATAAATTAGGAGGAGTAATTGCTCTTGTTTTATCCATTGCTATTTTAGCTATTCTCCCATTTTATCATTTAAGTAAATTCCGAGGAATCCAATTTTATCCGATTAACCAAGTTTTATTTTGATTAATAACAGTTACTGTAATTTTACTAACATGAATCGGAGCTCGACCAGTTGAAGAACCTTATGTTTTAATTGGACAAATTTTAACAGTAGTATATTTTTCTTATTTCATATTTAATCCATTAATTATTAAATGATGAGATAATTTATTAAATTAGTTAATGAGCTTGAAATAAGCATATGTTTTGAAAACATAAGATAGAAATTAAATTTTCTATTAACTTTACTAAAATAAATTATTTAAATTAAATAAATTAAAAAAACCTTAAACCCCACAAAAAATAATAAAAAATTTAATGAAAAAGGCAAAAATCTCTTTCAAGCTAAATATATCAATTTATCATAACGAAATCGAGGCAAAGTTCCTCGAACTCAAATAAATATAAAAGAAATAAAAGTTAATTTTACATAAAATATTAAAGAAAATACATCTCTACCCAAAAATATTACACAAAATAATATTCTCATAAATAAAATACTTGCATATTCTGCTAAAAAAATTAAAGCAAATCCTCCTCTTCTATATTCTACATTAAATCCTGAAACTAATTCTGACTCTCCTTCTGCAAAATCAAAAGGAGTTCGATTAGTTTCTGCTAAAGAAATTCTAAACCAAACTAAAGCTATAGGAAATATAATAAATAAAAATCAAATAAATAATTGATACTTATAAAATATTAATATATTATAACCTCCAATTAAAAAAATAAAACTCAATAAAACTAATGCTAATCTAACTTCATAAGAAATAGTTTGAGCAACTGCTCGTAATCCCCCTAATAATGCATAATTAGAATTAGAAGACCAACCAGCAATTATTACAGTATATACTCCTAAACTTGTACAACATAAAAAAAATAATAAGCCTAAATTGAAAGAAAAAAACTTAACAAACAATGGTATACATATTCAAACTAATAAAGAAAGAAATAAAGAAAAAATAGGAGAAAAATAATAAGAAATATAATTTGACAATAAAGGATAAGTTTGTTCCTTAGTAAATAATTTGATTGCATCACAAAAAGGTTGAGGAATACCGACAATACCAACCTTATTAGGACCCTTACGAATTTGAATATATCCTAAAACCTTACGCTCTAAAAGAGTTAAAAATGCAACTCTAACTAATACAAAAATAATTAATAATAAACTACCAACAATAAATAATAAATTTTCTACAAAAAACAAGTACTATTTGTGATAAAATTCACATAAATAAATTCTAAATTTATTGCACTAATCTGCCAAAATAGTATAAATTATTTATATTCAATATAAAAATAATTATTTATTAAATATTAGGTCCTTTCGTACTGAAATATTTTAATTAACTAAAGATAGAAACCAACCTGGCTTACGCCGGTTTGAACTCAGATCATGTAAGAATTTAAAAGTCGAACAGACTTAAAATTTAAGCGGCTACACCTAAAATTATATCTTAATCCAACATCGAGGTCGCAATCTTTTTTATCGATATGAACTCTCCAAAAAAATTACGCTGTTATCCCTAAAGTAACTTATTTTTTTAATCGCTATTAACGGATCAATTATTCATAAATTAATGATAAAAAAAATTAAAAGTTTATTAAATTTTAATATCACCCCAATAAAATACAATTAATTATTATAATAAAAAAAATCTACAAAATTCTAATAATCTATATATATAAAGATTTATAGGGTCTTCTCGTCTTTTAATATTATTTTAGCTTTTTGACTAAAAAATAAAATTCTATTATAAATTTTTATGAAACAGTTAATATCTCGTCCAACCATTCATACCAGCCTTCAATTAAAAGACTAATGATTATGCTACCTTTGCACAGTTAATATACTGCGGCCATTTAAGTTATTCAGTGGGCAGGCTAGACTTTAAAAAAAATTCAAAAAGACATGTTTTTGTTAAACAGGCGAACATTATTTTTGCCGAGTTCTTTATAAAAACTTATCAATTTATTATATTTATACAACATAATATACTAATTTTATCATTATTTTTTTATTTTTTAAATTAAAATAAATACTTTAATACATAATTAAAATTTAATAAATAATCAATATAATAAAATAAATTATAACAATTTTACTAATAATAGCTATTTCTAAGCTTATATTTACTAAATCATTTAATAATTTTTAATAATTTATTTCATAGCTTATCCCATAAAATATTAAAATAAAATATTTATTTAATTAATATATTTAACTAAATAATATAAAATTTCTAAATTAAATTTATTTCTTAAAGAACTAGATACCTTTAAAAACGAATAACATTTCATTTCTAATATATTATACAAAATAATTTTACAACATTAACTTTAATAATATATTAACTCTTTTAAAATCGAGAAAATTATAATAAATAATTTTTATTTAATAAACCCTGATACACAAGGTACAATAAATTAAATTTTCTTTTAAAATATTAATTTTTCAAATTATTTCAATTTTCTTTCACAATACTATTTAACTATAATTAAAATTATTTTTTCTTTATAAAATACTTAAACAAAACTTATAATAATTATTTTTAATAATTTATAATAAAAAAAAAATTAATTAATAAATAAAATATAATCAATTTATATTGATTTGCACAAAAATCTTTTCAATGTAAATGAAATGCTTTACTTAATAAGCTTTAAATTGCATTCTAGGTACACTTTCCAGTACATCTACTATGTTACGACTTATCTTACCTTAGTAATAAGAGTGACGGGCGATGTGTGCATATTTTAGAGCTAAAATCAAATTATTTATCTTTATAATTTTACTATCAAATCCACTTTCAATAAATTTTTCAAATTTATATCCATTTAAATAATTTTATTGTAACCCATCTATACTTAAATATAAGCTACACCTTGATCTGATATATTTTCTTTTTAAAAATCTTGAAAATTATCTTTCTTATAAAATATTCTAATAACGACGGTATATAAACTGAATACAAACTTAAGTAAGGTCCATCGTGGATTATCAATTACAAGACAGGTTCCTCTGAATAGACTAAAATACCGCCAAATTTTTTAAGTTTCAAGAACATAACTATTACTACCTTAGTTTTTTAAAATACATTTTAAATAATAGGGTATCTAATCCTAGTTTATTAATAAAATTTCTAAGCTTTAATTATTTTATTTAAAATTATTATAAATTTAAAATTTCACCTAATAAATTTATTTTTATTTAATATATAATCAATTTAACTTAAACTAAAAAAATTTATTTGTATTATTCGTATAACCGCGGCTGCTGGCACAAATTTAGCCAATACTCTTTAATATTACTATTTCTAAGTCTCCTTAATTAATAATATTAATTACTGCGACTAATAAAAAAATTATTTACTATTAAAATAAATAAAAATTCCCACAAAAATTTACATATAAATTAAACTAATAACAAACTTAAAAGCCAAAATAAAACTTTATAAACTAAAATAAAATTAAATAATAAATAATTAATATAAATTATATTTACATAAATAAATTAATTTAGTAAAAATAAATAAAAATTGAATATTTATATACAAAAATAACATGAAAACTCAATTATTACG